GGAGGCTTCATGAAGTGCTTCTTTAGGAGTTAAACTTCCATTTGTCCATATTTCTAGAAAAAGAATCTCTTGTTTTTCATTCCCATTCCCATAAGAATGAATACTATGATTCGCGTTTTGAACAGGCATGAATACAGCATCTATAGGATAACTTCGGTCTTCAAAGTTATTTGACATTTTTAGACTATATCCGCGATTCCTCTCGATTTGTAATCCAATACACAAATCTATTGGTTCCGTTAAGGTAGCTATATGCTGTGTATTATCAACGATTTCCACAGAGGGCGGTAAAATTATGTCTCGAGCATTTATATATCCGGGACCTTGGACACAAATAACCGCGTTGCGCGTTCCATATAGATTACTTCTTAATACAATTTCGTTCAAATTCATTAAAATTTCATGTACTGATTCTTGAATACCTACTATGTTAGAATAGTCATGTGGTATGTTCTCAGATTTTGCACGTGTAATACATGTTCCTTCTATTTCGCCAAGTAACGCTCTTCGCATCGCAATGCCTATTGTGTCGGCTTGACCTTTCATAAGTGGAGACAGAATAAAGCGTCCATAATAAAGACGTTTACTGTCTCTTCTTGATTCAACACACTTCCACTGTAGTGTCCGAGTAGATACTTTGACTTTCTCTCGAACCATAGTAATTTTATTTGATCAGATCTTTGAATTGTTTATTTCTCTTGAAACCCTTTCAGCCTTTATTTAATTTAGTTCTATACACGTCTTTTTTTAGGGGGTCTACAACCATTATGTGGCATAGGGGTTACATCTCGTACGAAACTTAAAAGTATACCGCTTCTACGAATAGCTCGTAATGCTGCATCTCTTCCCATTCCAGGGCCTTTTATCCTTACTTCAGCTCGTTGCATACCTTGATCCACTACTGCTCGAATAGCATTTCCTGCTGCGGTTTGGGCAGCAAAAGGTGTTCCTCTTCTTGTACCCCTGAATCCACTAGTACCCGCGGAGGACCAAGAAATAACCCGACCCCGTACATCTGTAACGGTCACAATGGTATTGTTGAAACTTGCTTGAACATGAATAACTCCCTTTGGTATTCTACGTACATTTTTACGTGAACCACTACGTGTATTTTTACGTGAACCAATTCTTAATATAGGTTTTGCCATATTTTTTCATTTCACAAGAAATATATGGATATATCCATTTCATGTCAAAACGGACCTTTTTTTTGCCAGCTCCTTGGAGGTGCCCTTTCCTTTATTTCCTTTAGTTAGTAAGATTATCCTTGTCTTTGTTTATGCCTCGGGTTGGAACAAATTACTATAATTCGTCCCCTCCTACGGATTAGTCGACACTTTTCACAAATTTTACGAACGGAAGCCCTTATTTTCATAGTTATTATTCCTTAATTCTCTGAATATACTTATTGTTGGACTAAAAAAAGGTTTCTTGATATTTTTGAATCTTGAATTGTATCTTCGTGAAAGGAATGTTGAAATTGAAAAAACCACTTACTCATTTGAATCCTTGTTATGGAGTCTAAACAATGGCTGTCCCCTGATTAACTTATACCTAAGAACTTACTAAAATTTTTATCTTTTTCTCCTATAGGTATACCTATACAAAAATATGTCGAATCCTTTCAGAAGCGTGACCTAAAATCAAACAAATCTTTAGTATCTAAAAAAAATCGAATCATGCCATTCGGAAGTGATTCATAAAGAAAACTTTCATCCATTCATTTTTTTTCTTTAATTTCATTCGAGGTAAAACATTCTAAACTTTTTTAGTAGGGGTGGTATTACACAACCCCTTTTTTTTTTCACAAATGGTAAGTTCAGGATATCCAATTTTTATATTAGAAGGATTACCATATATAACACAAAATTTCTCCGCCGATTCTTTTTAGTCGAGCTTCTCGGTCTGTCATTATACCTTGAGAAGTCGAAAGGATTACAATTCCTATTCCGCCTAAAATTCGTGGAATTCGTTGAGAGTTAGAATAGATTCGTAGACCTGGTCGACTTATTCTCTTTAAATTTAAAATCGTTTTATAGGATTCTTTCTTATTTCGTCTATGTCTTAGGGTTAAAATCAAAAAATATTGGTTGTTTTCGCGATGTTTCCTTACGTTTTCGATAAAACCCTCTCGTAAAAGTATTTTAACAATGCTTTCGGTGATGTTAGTTGATCTTATCCGAAGCGTTCCTTTGCTATTCATGTCAGCATTTCGTATAGAGGTTATTATATCAGCAATAGTGTCTTTCCCCATGATAAGTTAAAATTCCTTATTGTTCTATAATTTTGATATAATCAACATGTTCTTTTTTTTTTTTTTATTTATATATAGACGAATTATATATTAATATATTAATTCAATTATTAATATATATATTAAGTAAGGTTATATGCGTGATACACAATCTATTAATTAATTTTATTTCAATATCATTTTTTGAATCCTATCCTATACTAACTATCGATATTTAGGTCTTATAATACCTCAGGAGCTAATGAAACTATTTTAGTAAAGTTTAATTGTCTTAATTCCCGTGGGATCGCCCCAAAAACTCGAGTTCCTTTTGGATTTCCTTCTTGATCAATGACAACTGCGGCATTGTCATCATATCGTATTATGGTCCCATTGTTACGTTTGAGTTCTTTACAAGTACGTACAATTACAGCTCTGATCACTTCTGATCTTTCTAGAGGAGTATTTGGTATTGCTTCCTTGATTACAGCAACAATAACGTCACCAATATGAGCATAGCGTCGATTACTAGCTCCTATTATTCGAATACACATCAATTCTCGAGCCCCGCTGTTGTCTGCTACATTCAAATAGGTTTGTGGTTGAATCATATCATTTTTTTGTATCTCTTCTTTTAATGCAAAGGACGAAGTAAAAAAATATTGTTTGTCAAAAAAAATAAAACTTATAATCTTTTTATCCTTAAATGTTATTTAGCTTTTTCATTCTATATTCCTATTCAGAAATAATGAATTGGGTTTTTATAGGCATTTTTGATGCCGCTATTGAAATAGCTTTTCTGGCTATATTTTCGGGTACACCACCCATTTCATAAAGGATTTTACCTGGTTTAACCACAGCTACCCAATATTCTGGGGATCCTTTCCCAGAACCCATACGGGTTTCCGCGGGTCTTACTGTAACTGGCTTGTCTGGAAATATACGTACCCAAATTTTTCCACCACGTCGTACATTTCGTGTCATTGCTCGTCGCCCTGCTTCTATTTGTCTAGATGTGATCCAAGCGGGTTCAAGCGTTTGAAGAGCATATCTGCCAAAACAAATACGATTCCCACGAGAAGATATTCCTTTTAGTCTTCCTCGATGTTGTTTACGAAATCTGGTTCTTTTTGGGTTATAGTTGATGGGTTTTTTCTAAATTATAAATTCCATCTCTACTACAGAACTGAACGTGAGAGTTTCTTCTCATCCAGCTCCTCGCGAATAAAAGGACTAATTAAGATATAGATGTAGTTATAGATGTAGTTAATGATTAATCCTATTAATCGTGGTATTTTTTGAAATTTCATCTTATCTCTTCTAAATTTGTGTATGTCTTTTTCTAAATAGAATCCAAGATGAATTTGATTTCTATTTATTTAAAAATAACGTAATCTCATCATCTCGAATGTAGTTTTTGTTAGAGTTAGAAGATTCTAACAAATCCTTATTTTATTTTTTTTTTCATTTTTTTTTTTTCGTATTTTAGTACTTTTTTTATTGAAAAAAAAAAATATTCGCCGGCGAATATTTACTCTTTCAATATCTATTTCAGTTTGATGTTTATCCCACGAGGTCTCAGAATCAAAATCAGAATAGATAATAAAGTTTCTGGTTTATTCCGCCATCCTGTCCAATGAATTACTAAGATTTGTTTTTCACTAGAATCCTCTATATTCATGGGTTCCGTCGTTCCCATCGCTTCTTGATTAATCATTAGGCCCGAATTCTACAATGGAGCTCTTCCATGAAATTAAAAATTTCATTTTTTTAGTTGTTTTTGAGTCAATTTTCTCAGTTTTTATTGGCTCAAGGCTCTTCATTTTTTGTTTTCGGAACAGATTTATCTAATTATTATGAATGAATCTGTATTGATGCTTTATTACATTGCTTTTTTTACAGTGACCTCATAGACTTTCAAAACTGGAATCATATATCATTAATATTCCATTTTTTCTCTCTTTCTTTCATCCTTCCATTTATCCGCATACTTTTCGATTACCTTTCATAACTTAGAATCATATTTTTTTATTCTTTTTTTTTTTTTTTATTCAGTTGCTACAATGATATGATCAGCCTATCATATCTTGACTTATTTTTTTGGATCCAGATAATGCGAAGCAATGAGTTGCTTAGGTTATTTATTAATGTTATAGTTATTAGTTGCTCTTATAGGTAAGTTTTTTTTATCTTAATCTCATCGAATCCTAAACCAACGAGTCACACACTAAGCATAGCAATTATATCAAAGGAGTTTTGATGGAAATTTTTATTCAACCTTATAGAATTGCTGATTTTTTTCTTAAACATAAAAAAGAAGATTCCAAATTTTTATTCTGGATAAAATCTAAAGAAAAATAAAGTTTTTTTATTCTTCGTCTACGAATATCCAAATTTTTATTCCTAAGACCCCATAAATAGTTCTAACTGTATAGGAACAATAATCAATTTTAGCTTCAATTGTTTGTAAAGGAACTCTGCCTTCTCTGATCCATTCAACACGTGCAATTTCTTTTCCGTCGATACGTCCTGCAATTTGTACTTGAATTCCTTTTGTATTCGCCTGTTCAGTTAATTCAATAGCTTTTTTCATTGCTTTTCGAAAAGAAACGCGATTTTTTAATTGGCCAGCTATAAATTCTGCAAGAATATTAGGATGCCCATACGGATTGGAAATTCTGGTAATAGCAATGTTGAGTTTTCTATTGACACAATTAAGTTCTTTTTGAACATCCATCTGTAATTCTTCGACTCTTCGGGGTTTATC